GGCCCCTTTACGTAATTCTTCCGAATTTCGAATAGTACTTAAAATCCTCTGTTTTCGATTATCTAATAAATCATTTAATGAAAGTAGATTATCTTACCATTAATTTCACAACTTCCATGATCTCTTCCCGAACCAAACATGAATCTTTCGATTCATTTGGCTCTCACGCTCAAATATTTATTTATGGTATGAGTATTCCCATAGCTTTTTTAATGTAATGAGCCTACCTTCTCTTTTCTGTTTGTAGTTAAACATATCAAAACTTATAAAATAAAAAACCAGAATATTAGGAAGACTCTTCCGACTAGACCAGATCAAAATCTAAAATTGTCAGCAAAGTTGTTTTTTTATTTGTACTTTTTTTTTTTCATTTTTTTGAATGAAAAAAGAAAATATGATTATAAAAATTAAAATAATAATAATTATATTATATTTTTGTTTCTTCAAGTCCAAAAATTCCTCTTTTTTATACATAGGTCGTCGATTCGGCATTAGATAAAAAAAGGAACTTTGTTTGCTTTTTTTATCTCATAAATAGTTTAAATTTATTTATTGATATGAGTGTTATATATCAAAATCAAATAAATTACCAATTTTTTTTGAACTATTTGGTTACTAACGTAGTGGTAGAAAGAATACCATGTTTTGTCCGGACTTTAAACAATTTAGCTTTAACCATGTTAAAGGTCTCGCATTATTGGTTGATAGAGAATCAAAGTGGATTTACCAATAAATCACGAAATGCTATGGTTCTTGCATATAATTTCTTAATTTATTCAGAAGAAATTCGCAGAAGAAATTCGTCGAGATCGTGCACTTTTTTACTATTTCCCCTATCCCTTATAAATACCATAAGTGCAGATGGATGGATCCATCCTATTCTTGAAATAAACAACTCGCACACACTCCCTTTCCAAAATAAATCAATACACCAAGCACTACACTTAGATTTATTGGATTTGTTGCTAAAATATCGGTATTAAACCCGAAACTTCCGGCGTATGGCCAGTGGCCCAAGTAAACGAAAGAATCAATTACATTTTTCATATATTCTCCTCTCTTTTCTTTTGGATAGGACTAACAAAGAACAGAGTTATTTTTGTATCACTCCGATCGCCCTTTTTTTTTGATCGATTTCTTTTTTTTTTTTTTTTATTTCCACTTTATTTATTTAATGAGAATAAAAGAAATCTAGTAATTTCATTTGTTTTGTTTAAATTTTTTTACATTTTCAAAAATTTTCTAATAAGATACTTTACTTAGACTTTAGACTTAGGTTTTAGATCTGATATCAATTGAAAAATATTTCATTTGTTGAAACACTTCCAAACAATGAAAATAAAAAAGTTTTCTATTGTACTAAGCTAAAGACAGAAAGGAAGAAAGCAAGTGAATGCGGTAATTCCTCATCTTCAAATCAACCCTTCCTAGGTATTGTCTCAATAAATAAGTAATTTTATAGTAACGTGTTAATATAATTCTAAGAAGCAAAGGAAAATTCCAAGTTAAGAGTTAATAAGAAAAAAGTCTCTAAGGTACTTTTTTTATATTTTGAGGATTAAACAAAAGGATTCGCAAATAAAAGTGCTAATGCCACAACCAGTCCGTAAATTGTTAAAGCTTCCATAAAAGCTAGACTAAGCAATAAAGTACCTCGTATTTTACCCTCTGCTTCCGGTTGTCTCGCAATACCTTCTACAGCTTGGCCTGCAGCAGTACCTTGACCAACTCCAGGTCCTATAGAAGCAAGCCCCACGGCCAATCCAGCAGCAATAACGGAAGCGGCAGAAATCAGTGGATTCATGGTAAGTTCCTCACACAAAACAAAAAAGAAGAAATGGTTAATGATACAATCAACCAATCAATTATGACTTTTTTAATTAAGATTCACGAGTTGAAATAATAATATTAATTACTAAATTAAAAAACGGAATCGTCAGAACTATCTCGTTTTTAGTTTTTAACTATCATAGAGTTTTTGTAAATCCATATGCATACAGTTGTAACTATTGTATTTCTTTGTTTCAAACCACTCTTTCATTTAATTCTTCGTTCTTTACTACACTACACTATTGTTAAGTTTATTTATTTTTTCATTCAAAAAAAAATTGCTAGAAGAGAAGGACTGATATTGAAATCTATCTAAATGCAGTGTGAGCTGCAATCAATATCAATCAAATTATCAAATTAATTTAATACCAAATTAATCCAATATAAATATAAATTAATATAAATAATTAATATAAATAAAAATTAATATAATAAAATATATATATATTAATATGTAATAGTAATAAAAAAGTTAATATGTAATACATATTATGTAATAAAAAAGTACCAATAGATATTAATTATTAATATCTTAACTTAAATTAAAAATTTATTTATTAATTATTTATTTATAATTATTTATTTCATTTTATTAACTAATAATTATTAATTATTAAATACTTAATTTTAATTAGTTACTTAATTTTAATTAGTTATATTAATAAAATAATTAACTACCAATTAGTTACTAACTATTAAAATAAAATAATAATTATAAATAAAATAATAACAAAAATTTTTAATATAAAAATATAAGAATTAAGGAATTAAGAATAATAAATAATATATATATATATAAATAAATATATAAATAAGATAAGAAATATATAATGAATTGAATCTAATTTAAATTTGAATTAAACCGGATAATAAATATATATATTTATTTTATGTTGTATATTGTTCATATATAACATAACAAATATGAATAATGAGGATCCAGATTATGATTATAGGATTGGTTGTAATTAGGAAAAATAGAAATTCTAGCCTTACAATACTATAATAAATAAATAATAAATAAATAAATAAAATAAACAATACTATAAAAAAAATAAATATTATATAAATATTATATAGTTATGTAATATAGCGATATTATGGATAGACTTATCTCATATAACTAAAGAATATTTAATGTGATTCTAATATCACATATCCATTCTTTTCTTCCATAATGTAAACCATCCTAATTTTTTTTAATTGATTCTGGAATAGAATAATTCCTAGAAAAATAGACGGGGGTTTAGAGCCTATAGACATTATTACATATATTATACTCTAACTATAACCTCCCCAGCCCTTCTTTTTTTTAGAATTCTGTTGGAATATTGTCTATCTTTTCTCCTACAATTCTAGATGATGGAATCATACACTATTATCTTACCCATCCAATTGGATTATCATGAATCATGTGGGATAAGCTTGCTTAATAATAGAATTAAAAAAAAAAAAGACTATTTGAAAAGCTAGTTAATGATGACCTTCCATGGATTCACCTATATAAGCCGCGGCTAAGGTTGCAAAAATAAGAGCTTGAATACCACTTGTAAATAATCCAAGAAACATGACAGGTATAGGAACTACTGAAGGGACTAAAGAAACAAGAACAACAACTACTAATTCATCAGCTAATATATTTCCGAAAAGTCGAAAACTAAGAGATAAAGGTTTTGTGAAATCTTCTAGGATGTTAATTGGTAAAAGGATGGGGGTTGGTTGAATGTATTTCCCAAAATAACCCAATCCTTTTTTGCTAAGACCCGCATAAAAATATGCGACGGACGTGAGTAAAGCTAAAGCAACAGTAGTATTTATATCATTCGTGGGTGCAGCTAATTCTCCATGAGGTAACTGTATAATTTTCCAAGGTAAAAGAGCACCTGACCAGTTAGAAACAAAAATAAAGAGGAACATAGTTCCGATAAAGGGAACCCAAGGGCCATATTCTTCTCCAATCTGGGTTTTGCTTAAGTCTCGAATAAATTCAAGGATATATTCAAAGAAATTCTGACCGTTGGTCGGAATGGTTTGTGGATTCCGAACAGCTATAATGACTGAACCTAATAAGATAGCAATTACTACCCAAGAAGTGATAAGTACTTGGGCATGGATTTGTAAACCTCCTATTTGCCAATATAAATGTTGGCCTACCTCTACACCCGATATATCGTATAACCCTTTGAGTGTTTTAATGGAACATGGTATAACATTCATATTGTACTCTAGCAGAAATTGAACTTCAAAAAAGAAATTATTTTGATTCAACCATCTCTATCTCTTTTTCAACTCACCAATATGAATCAAAAATCGTATTCATTAATTGTATATTTAAGATATCAAGAATTTACATAGGATACCAAGAAATCACGTAATATAATAACATATTATCAATATGCCCGCACTTACCTTTTTGCTTTTTTTTTTATTTAATTCAAGAATAGTAACCGAATCCAAAAAATCCCCCCTTAATCATAATCAAGGATTTCTTATATAGCTAGAGCGGCCCTCACAAATTGCGGATACTAATTTGTTAAGAACCAATCGGATTGAAGCTATAGCATCATCGTTGGATGGAATCGAAATATCTGCGAGATCCGGGTCACAATTTGTATCGATTAAACAAATCGTCGGAATACCCAAAATTACACACTCTCGAAGAGCCGTATATTCTTCTTGCTGATCAACGATGATCACAATATCAGGCAACCTCGTCATATATTTGATACCGCCGAGATATGTTTGCAAGGTAAATAATTTTCTCTTCAATATTGCCGCATCTCTTTTGGGAAGACGGTTGAGTTTACCCATCTTTTGTTCTGCTCTTAAATCCCTGATCTTTTGAAGTCTCGTTTCCGTAGTAGACCAATTCGTTAACATACCACCAAGCCATTTTTTATTAACATAATGACACCGGGCTCTTATTGCAGCCGATGCTACTAAATCTGCTGCTTTATTTTTGGTACCAACAATTAAGAAGGTTCTTCCCCTACTTGCCGCATCAAAAACTAAATCAGAGGCTTCTGATAAAAAACGAGCAGTTCCAGTGAGATTTGTAATATGAATACCTTTACGCTTTGCAGAGATGTAAGGGGCCATTCTAGGATTCCATTTCTTAGTACCATGACCAAAATGAACTCCGGCCTCCATCATCTCTTCTAAATTAATGTTCCAATATCTTCTTGTCATTTTTCCCACACTTCCTTTTTGTTTTTTTTTTTAACTTTAACAAAGAGACGAGGTACTTTGAAATAAGTAATTGTTCCGATGGAACCTTCTGCCGGGAATTGACCTTTAATACACAGTACAAACCATTAATGTCTTTTAATTACTTATTTTTTTATCAATATTCGAACAAGAACAAGATAGTTAAGTTAAAAGAAAAGCCAGACCAGATAATTAAAAACAGATAATTAAAAGATAGTTAAAGATAGTTAAAGTAAAAGAATCCGCTCTTAGGAATCATGAAATCGCGTAAATGATTTCTTAGGAATCATGAAATCGCGTAAATGATTGTTCTAATGTCTCATGGAAATTGTTTGGTACATTTGGTACATAAGAACAAAATAATTCTCTATGGTGTAACAAAAGATCTTTTATTTCCAAGTCAAATAGATTCTTTCTTTTGATTTCCAAATAAAAGTTTTTGTCCTTACTTGAATGGTGCACTAATTTTTTGAATCCTGTACCAACAGGTATAATTCCACCTAGAACAACATTCTCTTTCAGGCCTTTCAACCAATCAATACGACCTCGTAGAGCAGCTTTTGCTAAAACTCGAGCGGTTTCTTGAAAACTTGCTTCGGATATGAAACTTTGAGTATTCAAAGATGTCCTTGTTATTCCCAATAGGATTGCGCGATAAGAAATCGCTTCGTCCAAAGCGCGCCCCACTCGTTCCGCTCGCAACAATCCAATTAATTCCCCAGGTGAAAAAACATTAGACATTCCATCTTCTGAAACCAACACTTTTGATGTTACTTGACGTACAATAATCTCTATATGTCTATTATGGATCTGTACCCCCTGAGATCGATAAACCCTTTGGATTTTATTAACCAAAGAGATACGACTTTGAGCTATGGTTAGCTCAGCTTGAATCAAGAATCCCCAGGGGATTCCAAAAATTTTTGGTATACCTTTGTTCCAACCTTCAACTCTCCTTTCAAGGTTCATTGATATTGAATCAATCGAACGTACTTCTAAGATTTGTTCCACTTTTGGAAGACCTTGTGTTATGTCACCAGATCTTGATTTTTCATATATAAATGTAACTAATGTATCTCCTTCGTAAAATATTTTACCATAATGGCCATGAATAGTTGCTCCTGGAGTGGCTAAATAGGGCTTAGCGGATCTTATAATCAAAGCGTCAACATCAACAATTATAATTTGCCCGGATTTTTTTATGTGCGGTTTGTATTTGAATAGACATATATTTTCACAAAAAAATTGTCCAAGGCTAATTATTGTAGATGTCTCTTCCCAATAATCGTGATGGAGAAAATGCCAATTCAAATGGAATGGATTCAAAATGATGTTACTGCATGGATCGGGATTATAAATCCTCCTATTTTCATCTATTAAACAGTATTTAAGTACTTGAAGTACTTGGAAAGTCTGTTGAAAATTACCAAGTAGCAAATATTTCTTTAACAAAATCTGATTATAAGTTATTAAATGGTAAAATGAATATAAATTTACCATTTTAGGGACAATAGTCCCCAAAGGACACAACAAATCCTTAATTGGGATTATGGGATCCGATTCTTTTATCATGTTATATTTCGAACCATTGAATGGACCAATTCGAGAACAATTGGATGATGACAAAATTATCAAAGATTGGCATTCCTTATTTCGATTCAACAATGTACCAATAGTACCTTGATGTTGTGTAAGTAATTGAATACTAACCTTGCAGTAAAAAGGATTTATATTTGTACGATCTAATCCATTATCGGAAATCAATCCTGAACTTGCCCTATCATATCTTTTTCCGATATACGAAATGCTGGACTTTACTAACTCAATTCTCATAAAATTTCGAATCAGATCATTTCCCTTTACCTCAATAAAGGAAGCACGAATCTCTTTCGGAGAACCATTTTGTTCTGGATCCCAATTCAATATTAAACAAGTGCGAACTAATTGAATACTTGTGTGAAAAATTCCTCGAATTGACTTGCCGTTTCCATAAAGGATATAATTGACAACTCTAAGTTGGACATTATCCTTTTCCCGCAAGAGATCTTGAGGAAAAAGTGTTGCTAAATTTATGCCATCAGTTATTTCATATGTGACTACGGGTCGAACCGAAACAAAATACTTTTTCTTCGTGGGTGTGATCCGTTGGACATAGATCCAATTTTTCAATTTTTTTGATTCCTTAGAATTTTTTTTTTTTGTTTTCGGTGGTATAAAAATGCCGCTGTGCCTAGATATCTTATCTGCCTCTCCAGGAAAATAAATATCTCCGGAAAATATTTTTAGTTCAATATATTTTTTTTTTCTCTCCAGGCGGACTAATCCGCCTACTCGACTTCTTGTATTTAAAGCGAGTTGTGTATCTACTCCAATGATACTATTGTTCTGGACCATTATCAATGAAGATCCAGGTAAAATATGCACTTCCTCGAGAATAAAAAAAAAATGATCTACTTTCATTTGGTATTTCGGAATAAATTCTTTTGATCCTCTATACTCAATCAAATCCTCTTTTTTGATAATTGAATTGACCTCTACGGTCCCATATTTAGTAATTCCCGAATTATTTCTTCTGTATCGTGGATCATCAAAAAAAGCAAGAATACTATTTCTACGTAAAATACCCTGTTTTGGTATTTCGATTGAAATACCAAAACAGGGTATTAGTTCATTCTCTCGTTTTTGATCATATTGTAATGGGATGATGAATCTATTTCTTCGCTTTTTCGCCAAGAAATAAGAATTCCCTTGGATAATAGAAGGATATATAATATTCCAACGACCATTATATATGGTTTGATCAGGTCTTGTTGAATAGTCAAGAATTTTCTTATCTTTTTTATCAGAAGTATCTAACAATTTATATCTTACTCGACCGTTAGTCATTGATAGATCAGAGATATATCTTTCTTCGACAGAAAAAGCATGAGGATTCATTTGATCTTGATCCTTATGGAGCGAAAAAGACACTATACTAGATCTGCACGAACCTCCTGCTAATATCCATAAATGACTTGTTTTTAATAATAGATGAACATTACCATATGTATATTCAGGTGCATGGTGTACATCAGTACTCCAGTGCATTTCTCCCTCTGATTCAGAATAAATATGTTTTCGTACCTTCTCTTTAAAATAAAAAGTGGACGTTCCAGCACGAATTTCAGCAATTACTTGTTCTGATTCTACATATTGATTATTTTGAACTAAAATCAAACTCTTTAGTGGAATATTTACATTATGTAGAATATCCCGACTCTCAATAGTTACATACAAGTCCATAGAACATAGAAAAGCGGGATGCCCATGATGGGTACGTGTGGGATGAACCAAATTCTCATTCAATTTTATTTTTCCATTAGAAGGAGCTCGTACATACTCGGCAGTACCACCTGTGAATACTCCACCGGTATGAAAAGTTCTTAATGTTAGTTGAGTCCCTGGTTCCCCAATTGATTGACCTGCAATAATACCTACAGCTTCTCCCAATTCGACCAGGTCACCATGAGTAGGACTCCGACCATAACATAATTGGCAGATCCAAGATGTACTCCTGCAAGTAAAGGGGGTTCTAATATATATTGGTTGTGCTCGAAAGGTTATGAATCGATTTATAAGTCCAATCCCAATATCTTGATTTCGAGTGGCAAGACATCGCAAACCAATATATATATCGTCTGCTAATACACGACCAATTAGTGTTTGGACAAAAATTTTTTCTGTCATACCATTTTGAGGGCTCACGGAAATACCTCGGATAGTACCACAATCTGTTCTACGTATAATAATGTGTTGAACTACTTCAACAAGTCTACGTGTGAGGTATCCAGCATCTGATGTTCGTACAGCAGTATCTACAACTCCTTTGCGAGCTCCATAGCAGGAAATTATATATTCTGTCAAAGAAAGTCCTTCACGTAAATTGCTTTGAATGGGTAAATCAATCATTTGTCCTTGGGGATCCGACATTAATCCTCTCATACCCACTAATTGATGTATCTGAGATGCATTTCCTCTAGCTCCCGAAAAGGACATTAGATATACTGGATTAGAAGGATCAGTCATACGAAAATTAGGATTCATTTCTTGTCTCAAATATTCACTTGTAGCATACCATATCTCAATGGATTGACGTAATTTTTCTACCACGTGTACATTCCCATAATGATGGTGTTTCTCTAAAATAAAACTTTGTTGTTCGGCGTCTTGGACTAACCATCCCTTCGAAGGGATTGTTAAAAGATCATCAATTCCTAATGAAATAGATGTAGCAGTGGCTTGCTGGAAACCCAAAGTTTTTACTTGATCCAGGATATGTGATGTATATGCCATTCCGAAATGATCGATTAACCTGCTAATAAGTCGTTTCATAGCAGTTCCATTTATCACTTTATTGTGAAAGACCAGATCAGCCCGTTCTGCCATAAGTACCTCTTCTCTTATATTTCTTCTGCTAAGTAGGATTCGACAATGGACCCAAGTCAATGATTCGAAAACTTCCTTTCCTCAATCTTGATTCACACAGAAATTAAGAAATTAGAATACCAGTGAAATTTGGGAGACCTGAATTACCCTAGGCACTAGGCACAAACATCGCCTAATCTAAGAAATTAGATTAGATAGCGTATGAGTAGGCTCGACAAAAACCCTGTATGGCTTCTTCTAATTCTCTATAAAAAGAAATATGACCAAGAGTAGTTCGAATGTATATAGAACGGATTTCTTTTGTTATACTTCCTACTATTAGATAGTGCCCATAAATCTCATGATAAGTACCTAAAGATTCATATTGAACTTCGATGGGAACTTCTCTTGAACCAATGACACGTCGATCTCGTCTCCATCGGAGCCACAAAGGACTATCTAAACTGATTCTTTTCTGTCGATAAGCTCCAAGTGCATCATAGGAACTAGAAAAATGGGGTTCTTTTTCCCTCGTATACCTATAGTTATTATTATGATT